AGAATACAAAAAAGTAATAAGAGAAGCGCACAGACCAATCAATCGTATCGATCGTATTCTTGAATTTGGAATGAAAAGAAGAGTAATGCTTCCTAGCACGGGACACAGAATAAGACCACTTAGATCAGAATAGCATTCACAGAAATGTTCTAACATAGAGCAAAATCGAACATTGAAAAGATTAGTTGACAACAGTAAAAAGATGAGCGCCTAATTCCAATACAATAAAGGTCTATCAGTGCAAGTCAGCTGAACACCGTGATTGATGAGTAGGTAGGTAAGTTAGGTCTACCTCTCGCCCAGTGGAAAGCAAGTTTCCTCCCCCCTAAAAAGACATTCAAAAAAGGGATCATAGTTGTGTAGGGCTATCATAATCCGCCGATATGGAACGCTTTGCCGTGTACCCAAATTGAGAATTTGGGTCAGATAACCCGCGTAAGCGTCTTCACTAAGCGCACGTCCATTCGGGTAGAAAAGAAAGCCTCGGATCTTATGTCTTTTTTCAAAGATCACTTGACGAGAATACCCGTCCTCCACTAGAGCAGCTTCGGGATGTTTTTCGATCTTTATTTGATTATCTAAAAAGGAGTGCAAAATATCATCCCTATAAGTTACACCCCACCAATTTGTCCTCAAGCGAGTAGCGAGCTCTGCTCGCCGGGTGTTGTCATCCAGTAAAGGCGGGTGAAGTTCGGGAATCACAGGCTGCTGATTCACGCTAGCTTCGCCCGAAGATGGCATCGGTTCCAACAAGACACGTTCCTCGAAACTTCTCCAGCCCGAGGTCGATGCGCCTGAAGGCACGTTGGAGGGTTGCTCCGCTGCAGGATTGGCAGCAGGTTGACCTCCTGCCGGATCCTGCATGTGCAAGCTGGAACCGACGATAGAAACAAGAATGAAAATGGGAATCTCCAAACCAAAGAGCCGAAAAATAGCACGTAACCCGTGGAGGATAAAAGAACCCTTGACTTTCAGAAGAATTAGGTCGGGATTCAATCCAATCAAATCAAAAAAGAGATAGGCAGAGAACATAAGGGGTGACAGTCTAATAAAAGAAATGATTAAGTGGCACAATGAAGATTGTTGATGAGGAGATAACGGGCGAAGCATATTCTGACATTTTTGTAGGATCGCAATTTCCTGCGAAGTCAAGGCCTATATTTGATCGAATGGAGGGGTCCACTTCAGCAGCACCCTTCCAAGGTGCACAGGTATACACCCCCCTTCCCTTAGTATACGAAAGGGAGATACGTGTTACGAGAGCATATAGCTTGATCGATGAAGTAAAGTCCGCTTTCCTGTTCCCAAGTAGGTCCTGGAAAAGCGGATTGCGCTCTGTCTCTTACGCTATTTTCAGTGCTTCGATTAAGAATAGAGAAAATGGAATTTGATGTGGTAAGCATATAGCTAGCGTTCTCGATTCATAGTCTCGGTCTATAGCTTGCCCTATGGGCTCTCTCTACAAAATTGGAATAGAATAGCAGGTCCTTGTTCAGAAACCAGGGGAAGGGAGAACTAAGCGCCTTTCGTTCTTTCTCTACGCCAATATCTTAATACTCCACAATCTCAATTTGAAATAGGGGAACCCTCTGGGTATCAAGCAAAAATCTCAGATCGAGAGTGCATTCCCCATCAATTCTGGTCTTCTCTCGCCAATCGTGTCAGTGCAGTCTGACTCGTATCGAAAGCTTATCTTATATCATTTATCATTTCGGTTAAGTACATGCTTGATTCGCTGTTGGTTGGTCTTGATCCTTTCCCATCGGCCGTAGATTTTAGGCAAGCTGTAACCCGGCATTAAAAGCGGATGTGATAACACCTTATTCTGTAAGAGACGGATCTTGTGCTATCGATGAGAACGCGGTCAAAGCAAATCTCACGTGAGTGATCAAAATTCTTAGGGTCAGCTTCACTTCAGAGCACCCCCTACAAGCCTCTTCCCCTTTGGGAAAATATTGGGAGCAAAGGACTTGCCTGTTGATGATTAGTTAATAAGATCGTAACTATAAAAAAAAAGATTAATGAATTCCATAAAACATGGGCATTGATTCATACTGTAACGATGGCTACATACGGGGGAAATGGCAGGGACGGCCTCTGCTCCACTTGTGATTGACAAGAATCGTTTTGTTGTGTCTTTCTATTAAAGAGAATGGAATGCAAAGTACTCTCCGCAACCCTTCTGTTTTCACTGCAGATGCACCGGTTAGCCTCCTTTATTTATGTCATTTCTCAACGCCCTTGACATATGAATTACCAGAATCGAACTTCAAATTTCATTCAAGACAGTGGATTCGCCCCTTCTAACAGGATCTGTTGACTCGGTCAATCCCCGTTAGCCGACATTTTGTCAAGTTGAGATTCCTTTCCTTCAGATCAGAAAGCTCTAGTTCAAATAGGTAACCCAGAAGCAAGCGAAGGAAGACGGGCAAATGGTCAAAGTCCTTAGTTCAATAGCAAGCCCTCGTCACCGAAGGCGATAAGGGAATGCAGCTCTTTCTGAGGGAAAGAATCACTTGTAGCAAGCCTCCGTCCAAATCGAACTAGAAGGCGACTCGAACTACGGATCTTACTACAGGACGCTTACCTAGCCAAGGCTTAGATTCGACTCTACCCAAACCTTGCATCAAAATCTTGATCAGCTCTACTGTAGAATCCAGCATTTATGGTGCTGCTGCCCCCAAGAACTCGGCCACGGGCGTTAGGCACACCATCTTCCGAAGTAAATGCTTGTGCAGGGGGGGCATGCGCATCGACCTGCAAGAGGGTGGGCAAGAACCCATCTTGGCTCATCAAGTTGGGCTTCCCATAAGGCACACCACCTCGCTCAAGCAACAAGTCCCTTCTCATGGCAAGCATATGAACATAACAGCTCCGGGGAAACCCCAAGGTTCTAGAGAGAGAGAGAATGGGGGCCTTACTTTTTCTCATTTACTATTTGATTTTGATTGAACATGCCGCTCTTCCTTCCCTTTTGAATGTACTCAAAGAGTATTCTATACAAGATGCCTATATTAGCGAAATCTTACTCAATAGGAACTGCACTTCTACTTGCCTCTACGGCTTGTCTTTCTAGTGGACTGAGAGAGCGAGCTCTAATCTAAATTCTAAATAAAGACTCACATACTTCATTCATTAATTGAATGTACGATCTTAGACTCTAAGATGGGAATCGTCTTCTTTCGTTCTTCTAATAAGGTATTCCTGTGGAAGAACTAGGCTAGAAAAAAATCCCTCTAATGCATGCATTCATTCATCAATCTTGCATGGGCTGGGAAATCGAATAGGAATGAAATCTTTCCTGCTATTCAATCATCCTCCCTTACAATTTTCAACCGGGAAAACGTGAACTTGTCCGATTTGGACGCCAGTTTAGGAAAGGAAGTAGACTTGCAACCAAAAAGAAGGGGAAAATGAAACTTTTTGGATTTGAACCAATTGAGAACTTTGACCTTGCCTACTCAGATTTGGTGGGTATCGTAATCGTATAATAAGATAAAGGCTGCTTTTATTTAGTTTAGGAGTGATCCTCTAACTCGAAATATCGTAAGAGAGATGCCGCATATCCGCTATTGGTGGCTTAGAGTAGACCCCAAGGGCGAGAAGTCTTTTTTCAACGGTTGGCTAAGATCCTTTTGATGACGGGTTTGAGTTCGAAAGAGAAGGAGAAGAAGCGGGGTAGAGTAATGGTCAACTCATCAGGCTCATGATCTGAAGATCCGGGTTCGAATCCCAGCTCCGCCTAAGAACTTGAGATGCTGGGGGAACCGGCAGCTGTGCCCTGACTCAATCCTTTGAGTCATTTTTCCTTTCGTAAATACCCTGGCGTTCTTTCGCCTTGCATAACATAAGGAAGACAGACTGTCACACGGCCTAAGAGAGAGAAAGAAAGTCAGTGACGGCAGAGCTTGAAGTAACTAGAGGCATTCGACTTCCCGGTTCTTTTACCAGCCAGCCTAAGGCACCTGAGGATCCGCACGACGTTCGAATTCTTAAAGAAATATTAAGCCCACACGCAAGAGATGCTTTCATATAATGTTAGGCGTACACTCTGATAGCTTAAGCTTTTTGAGCAAGTGGTTTTTTAACATGGTATCCGAGCAATCACGCTCCAACGAGCAAGAGATCCAAGCACCCACCATGGCTGAAGAAGTTTCAGACAAGACTGCCGCTCCCTTGGTTGTCTCTACATCTACTTCACTCGCTTCGAGCATTTGAAAAAAATTCAAAGTTTTCCATTTTGATAGTTAGAATTAATTGTACGTACCGTACCTATCCAACAATAGTTTATGAATGACTCGCGGTTTCTGAGTCATAATCATAAGATTATGTGGGAGAGATGGCCGAGTGGTTTAAGGCGTAGCGTTGGAACTGCTATGTAGGCTTTTGTTTACCGAGGGTTCGAATCCCTCTCTTTCCGTACCTTCATCTAATTCACCAACGTTACCGAAAGACCTTTTTTTTCGATTAGATTACGAAATTTGGTACGAAAAAGAACGGAAAGAGCGGACAACGAAAGAAAATCTCACTGCGGATCTATTTGTGATACGTGAATGGGAGAAAAATCCGGATTAAAGCCCTTAGTTTCCTTCGGCAAAAAAGTTTATGAAGCCTCGGAGATAAGGGATCTTTCGATTCGGGAGAGTAAGCAAGAAGCTCAAGATCTCATTTGTGATCTTCTTCTCCTAATTACGAGAAAGACAGGCTTAGTTCGACTAGCAGCTTTCACGTAGCGAATTTGTCCATATGCTTCAAAAGTAAAAGAAAGTAATTGCGTTGGTAGCCTAGAAGTAGGAGTTCCCACAGTCATGAACGTCTTTCATTCCGTCTCAAAGAGAAGAAAAAGGCTATTCCCAATCAAAGATTGCTATAAATAGAATAAAGAAAGATCGTATCCTAGATGAATGCTATCCCCGGCGGGCGAGACAGATATTTTTTTAACATAGGAATAGCAGCTACCTTTACCTTCAACGCTTTAAAGGAGGGGTCGCTAGCACATTAGAATGCGAGTTCGGATGCTTCTATAGCTAGTTACGGGCTGGGCGGAGCTCGGGTCAATAGCTCTTTCCTTTATAGCTCGTCACTCTTTTCTTTCTGTTGTTATAGAGAATGGCATAACTAATCTAATGAGTGTCCCCGCGCCTTAAACTTTCGGTCAATCGGCGTTAACCACTCTTATCCCTTCTTATTTCTGTTCCTACAACCCTGGAAAGGGATCCATTGGGTTGGGGTTGGTAGGGAGAATCTTTTTGACGGGAATCTTCTACCACGGCTCCTCCTTCATCCTCTTTGTGCAAGCCATTGTCAGAGATGAGCTGAAAAGGAAGACCATATCTACAGATGAGATTGGTTCTAATGAAATCTGCCACAGCATGAATAACCTTACTCTACCTACTTAGCTTAGTGAAGTAATCAATGGCAAGAAGTATGAATTCATGACCATATTAAGCTTTTGGTCTAACTTTGCCTATGATATCAATTCCCAAAGTGGAAAAGGGCCGGGGAGACGTGATCGGATATAAGGAAGATGACGGGGCATGGATAAGCGCGTTCTTTCACCTTTTCACAGCGCTTCACATAGTGGTTGCAGTCCTTTTCCATAGTTGGCCAGTACCTGATCCTTGGCAAAGGCTTGGGCGTTTACGTGCCCTCCGCATACTCAGGAATGGCACTGATCCATGGCTGGACTATACTCTACAATTTGCATGATCGGAGAATTCCCTCATGAGAACGCTTGTATAGAATATCGCCATTCATGACATAGCGGGTGGTTTTTGACAACAACTCTTTGGCCGTGGCGAAACTTGGAAACTCACCCTTAAAGTTAAGGATATCAAAAGACCTGGGGTACGAATCTCTTACATTCTCATCCTATAGAGCACTGACCTTTTGGTTAGCCGGATGCTCGAATTGTTCGATTTTTAGAGACTCAGATCTTACCCCTGTTGGGATTTTAAAGATGGAGGCTTGCTTAAGACTTGGCATTGGAAGTGGGATGGATCTCCTTCCCTGAATCGGCCATTGTCTTTTCGGGTTCCCCCACCCAGGTGGACAAGAACTTACTTATCCTAGAGCGACCCTCAGAAGACATACCCACTTCTCCTTAAAAAGCACACCAACTCTATGAAGAATTCCTGGCCTTGTTACAACAATACGCTTAGCTTAAAATACCCGATTAATGCTGAATTGGGCCAAAGACTAAACCAAACGTTTGCGCCCTACGATTGCTACTGTGATGCTTACTATTGCATAAGAGAGAGCTCTTTCTTTAGCCCCAGTCTATTGTCCGTGCTTCCTTCATTCGCTTGGGACGGGACTCGCTAGCGACTGCTCTATCGAGTTTGAACCGCTGGAACCAAGAAAGGATTGTGGCAAGCAACAGAAAGAAAAGTGAGTGTTAGGCCGCATCCTAAACAAACCTGTGCCAAAAGAAAGGCATTTCCGGTGGGAAAGCTCAAACTCGTGTAACAAAGGTTCGGCCAGAGATCAGGTGCTAAAATACCGTAAGACGAGATAGCATCTCTTTATCCCCCAAGGCATACCACAAGAGAGAATCCCAGCCAGTGCTTTCAGATCGATAGGCTTATCAAAAAAAGTAGGAGATTGATTGGCGGACGGGTTTCATTGAATAGCTAAAGACAACTCTGTCCAAGCAAGGCTGCCACCAGGAGCAAGAAAAGAAGGGGATGCAGACGGGAATTACGGTGAGAATAACATCATACATATTGTCATTCCAAATAGGGCATTGAGGATGGAAAGGCTACACATCGTACGTGTCAAAAGAAAAGATAGTAAAGACCCTTGCCCAACTCAGTCTCAGTCCAACCCCGGACAATAATCTAATAAAGGGGTCGGATGAAACAAGGGCGATAGCCAGCCCACTTGCCCGTTCGAAGATTATGCCAAGGAAAGGTCTTCGAAAAGACCTTTTTATCCTCCAAGGACTTCCTTAACGCTTCCCTTTCTTTAATAAGGTATAAAAAACAACAAAGTCTCGCTCAAGGAAAGACAGACAGCTCAGCTACATCACCTCTTGCCTTGCGTGACCGCTTTTTCGAAGGCAAAGACCTTTCTTCTACTCAGAGTTCTCGAAAGGTAATCGAGGAAGGCCTGTTGATCCTGAGCTTTCAGTTCAGCAGCAGGGAAATGAAAAAGTGGAAGCTCAGCGGCTGTATTAAACTGCCCAAGATGGGCTTATTTAGTGGAGTCCAGAACGGAGAAAGTCAAGGGAAAAATTGACAGAGGAGTTGGTCTCGTACTGCAATTACTAGTAAATCAAACTTTACAATCTGCCTTTGACGAGATCGAGGCATTAAAGCAAGGGCTGTTCCCTGACCAATGCGCTTTCAGGGTCCTCTCTTACCAGAGATTGACTGCTTCTTTATAAATGTAGCATGAGCGCTTCTCTTCCATTCCCGTCCGGTCGTCCTTACACGGGATGCTAGCAAACAAATAGGCAGTAGACTAAGGAATGAAGGGAAGACCCCCCTTTTCATTCTGGTACATTCACCCCTGCCGCAGCATCTGATGCCTGTCTCGGTTCGGTTAGCGAAGCTGGTGTGTAGTGACTCGTTGGGGCTCTGGGCGATCAGAGTGGGGCATTCCACATGGGAGGAAGGGGAAGTTTGCCTGTTCGATCTATCTACTCCAGCTTTAATCGTAGTTTTCTCTTATGGGGAAGGGCGGATTGATCATCGACTCAAGCACGTATTGCCAGAAGGGGGCATGCTGCAAGAGCGTGGGTGAGTGGTAAGCGTAGGAGGCGCGCCCGAAGGGCAGCGGCAGCAGTGTGGTTCCAGGTGCCGTCGCGTCATTGAGATCTGCAGGGTGGCGGGGAAGTGGAACTCTCCCGTGTGAGATCTAGATCTATGACCAATGGGAATAAACTTATATATTACCTTCTACACTCCCACCCCAATTAATGACTTCCTTATAGAGCCTAATACTAGTGCTTGTCAGCTCGCTCATACCGAGCTAAGCTATCATCTCATAGAGTTCCGAGCTTACCTGATTGATAGGCCTTTGTGCCGCGCATATCACATCTCTCTTGATCAGCTACTTATTCCCCTCATCCCATTCAGAAAGCACTTTCCGTTGATATCTTAGCCTAAACTTCTATTTAGATCAAGACAGCAATACTAATAAATAAAATAAAAGCTCACTTGCAGCTACTAAAAAAAAAGACCATACAGCCGCCCGCCGACTACAATGGGAGATGGTTGCACGCTAGCGTCCCCTATCTTACCTTACTTATTCAATCCTTCTGGACGCTGAGTACGCTTTCGAAAAAAACCTTTCGAATTCCGTATCCGTAATAGTAATAAAAGAGCTCCCTTTCAGAAGAAAAGAGATTTTTCTTTCTATACAACTTTGCTAGAGCGGGGCATCGAGACCAGCAGCCAATGGAATAGGATAAGGTGAATCAAAACCCAACGAGAGGCTGTGAAGAAGGAACAAAGGCAGTGGATGCAGGCTTCATATGAAATGATGACGCTAGAAAGGCATAGCCAAAGTTCACTAATGAAAGCAGCGGGGGGTAGCAGACTAGTAACTCAGTCGTGTCTTCATTTCTTTCCTTGATTCCTCTTCTTTCTTAGCTCAGTCAAGCTTTCTTCTATCTGAGTACCTTGCTTTGCTTGCCTGACAGTGCTTTCAGAGTCCCCAGGTCCTTCCATTAGTCTCTTGCCCAAAGAGGGGATTAGTATATAAGTCGACTGGCTAGCCTTAAAATCGAAAGCTAGGGCTATTCTATTGGAAGATGTTTCTTTCGAAAAGTGGTACTCGTCATTTTCTTTTTTATATCAACTCTTTTGTCGAAGCTCGTGCACTACTTCTTTTGAAAACACTCTTTCAGGCGATTCCTCTTGGAGTGATTCTTCTTTCTTTGTCTACCCTCGCCTAAGGCGCTTCATCATATATGTGAATATGTCAATAGCCCAACTTCAAGGAAAGTTGTAACTAAAAAAGAGAACGACTTATTAGTTTGCCTAGCATTGACTTTGAAGGCCTAAGTCAGGACTGCATTCAGTCACTCTTATTTACTATGCTGCTAAGCCCTTCGCCATCGAACTCTTAGCTCTTAGAAATGCTAGTTTGATTTTCACCTCCCTGACCAGATCCTAACCCCAGAAAACGAAAAGAGAAGATGTGAACTAGCTGCTTTTCCCCTCATCTCTTTCTCCAACATATGAATATGGCACTGAGAGGTCTTGACGATAGCCTTCTTCCGAACTTGCTAAGCTAACTTGTCCACGTTCACGCGAAAGAGAAGGTAAGGCTTGACCTTGTTGGGTCAAGGCTAAGCTTAGTCGGATTCTTCCCCTAGGTGAACTACCTTTAGCTTTCGAGAAGACAGTGAAAGCAGAAGACTAACTTGGGGATGTCACGTGGAAGAAAAACCGAAATCCATTTGCCCGGAGCCGGGATCAAAACGACTTAAAAAAGGATACCAACCTCAGAAGAATAAAAATCAACAATTTTTCTGCACAAAACAGGGAAAGAGAATGAACTAGAACAAAGCAGATTTTATTCATTCCAGCACTACAAGCATTTTTGTTACAAGAGCTATTCGTTTCACTTGAACTTAGATACGTATCTTTTCGTTACACTCATTGGGAAGCTTACACACACATAGACCAGCCACACAACATTACAAAGTGAACAACGGAAGCATTGAAGACTACTAGTGATACATGCAAACACACCCAAAAAAAGCAATCTACTTAGGATAACTTAGGATAGGAGTAGATCTCCACCAAACAAAGAAAAAGAAGAAACACACTACTTTGCGTCTACAGACACTTATTGAAACCTTATCAAACTAAAAAGAGTCGACGGACTCTTCTATTCTAGTATCCCCGGTGCCCGTGGGTGACAGCCTGCACTATGAGTGCTTGCTGCTCCGCCCGCAGCGCTTGCTGCCTCCCCTCCAAATCCTCGATACGCTCTCTGGCAGCGCGAATGCGCGCTTCTTTCCTGGCAGGATCCAGTGTTCTAACACTCCTCAAAAAGAGGTTTAGCACTCTACGGCGCTCTTGAATCTCATTTTGCAGTTGCCCCATTTCGGCAGCAATTGCAGAAAGCCTGTTTGCAGCCATACGTGCTAGTACTCAATTTCTTTTTTTTTATGAAGTTTTTTGCCTCCATTTATAGATTTATAGAGTGTAGAGTAATCCCGCCATGCGGCACGAATTTGATGATAGGCACCATTTTTATGAGGTTGAGTACTATACATGCCTGACATGCCTGTTTAATGAGCAAACTAACTACCTTGTGAAGCAAATACACCCTCAGAATCACACTGCCTGTGTGAACAACCTAACTCACTTTGCATAACCAGCTTCAACAGTTACGCCTAATCAATCACTGTTAGGATAAGCGAAATCGAAGAGGTTAGTTAGAAGGTAAGGATAGCATGATGAACTAGTTGCGGGTCTGGTCACAGCTACTTGGATAGAGACCGCTGAACATCATTTGGATGTGCCGAGGCTATATGGGCTTAGGCCTCTTTGATGGTTGTCATTCTCTGGGCTATTTGGATGGACTCAGATCCTTTGCATTCTTTCATGTGAGGAGCCAACTTTGACGGGCTTTGAATTTGAATAGATCCTAACTTGGGCTTGAAAATCGGATTTTACTCTAAAAAAAGTAGCTAGAACTCTGGTCGCTATTCCTCTCTCATGCGCATGCAATAGTGTTGATGAGGGCTTTAGCCACCGGTCCCTCTGGAAGTGAGTTTAAACCTCTCCGCAATATAAATTGTGAAAAGCAAGGGGCTAGCCTTTTATTTTAAGGTAAGGCGCATTCTCATCTTGGACCACATCAGCAAAGCAAGACCTTTCTTTGGTGAAGCAGGTGTGCTGCTGGAGGAGGTGTCACTTATTGACGAACTTTGATTCGAATTTTGAAGTGAGTAATTCCATAAAACCTTGTAGTATGAGCGAAGATCTTTATTAGGAAAGCAGGTGGTAGGACGCTTCACCAACTACTTCGGCATAAGCACCCCACTTATATTGGATGCGAGAACCAAAGCACCCAGTGCTGCTAGGTCCGGTTCTTAATGATATAGGAGAGCTCTCTCTCTTCCTTCGATAAGGCCGGGCCCGGGCAGATGTTCAAATCATGGGTGAAGGGCGGTCTGCTAGTCATTTCCCACGGCTGGGGAAACATCACTGAATTGAAAGCTGGGGACAAAGACCAGGTATTTTAGACCATAGGGCGTACCAAAACGTAGTACTGTACGAGGCACGCAAGCCCTTAGTGGCATATATCTATAGTTACATCACTCCTGAACTAAGGTTAAGGTCAATCCTGGAAACAGCAACTTTTGTAGAGAAAGAAAATATGGATTCTTTCTATTAGAAAATTTTTTGATAAGTAAGGGCATAGTTTGCAGGCCATTTGCTTTCGATGCTAGGCTTGGGAATAGATTGATTGGTAGTAGGTTCAATCTCTCTTGTCCCTCCGGCTGCTCTGCTTGATTTGAGGAATTCATCGGAGGTGAGTAGTAGGCCCACGCACGATTGGTGGCTGCATTAGTATGTCTGTATGCCTGTGATAGTATAGGCAGGAGTTGATAGCTTGCCCGTTTCATGACCGAAGGTTGAAGTAAAGCGATCGAGTGATAGATTGATCGACGTCCGAAAAAGGCTCGACCGTGAGTCGCAAGGTGAAAGGAACTTAGCCAATGAGGTACGGCTCTATGAGCTCCTAGACGGGGGTTTCCCGAAAAATTAACAAGACTTGAAGAAAGATAGAAAAAGGTTTTCTTTATATAAAATACACAATTATCAAAACGGGACTCACTTCGCTACTTGAGAACAGCGAGAGCAGAATTCGAATCAGACTTTCAGTAGTTTGGTTTTTTCTATGAAAGATGAGTATGCCGCTCTTCCGCAGAAAAAGACTTGGTCTTTAGTGCCATATGAACTTTCTATGAACGTTGTTGGATGTCGCCGAGTCTACAAAAAAAAATGAAAATGAAATTAAGGAGCGTGCTGATGGTTCGACAGAGCGCTATAAGGCGGCGACTAGTGGCCAAAGCTACACACAGCAGGAGGGTCTTTATTTTGACTATATTTTCAGTCTTGTAGTTAAAGCTACTACTATACGGATTGTTTTGTCTGTTGCTGTCACTCGTGGATGGCCTCAAAAACAGATGGAATACCCTCAAAAGGCAAAGGCCGATCTAGGATTGCCGTTAATCCCTTCACCTCGTAAACTCGGTAAGGCGGCTTGGAGTGGAGCGAGACATACCATCGAATAGCAAGGGGTTAGTCAAAAGTGAAAGGAGAGGGGCATTACAGCTTCGATTCGATCCTCATTTAGCGTAGTTTCTATTTAATCTCCTCATTGGCTCTGATAGGTATGGACGAACTTTGATTCCTGCCTCGCTTGCATCTCCAATTGGAGTTCGGCTACAAAGCGGAAAAGCATGAGCGGTTGACAAATGAAATGGTTTGAATAGTGAAAGATTACTTAACCGAAGGCAGATCGGGAGA